AGAATCCCTCTTTTTTCCGATCCGGTTCCTCCACCACCGCGAACCCCGGTTAGATTCAGGCATGATACGCTTTTTCTTTATTGGGAGAACCCAAGTACTCTCTTGCGGATCCATGAAACAACTCTCAGAAACCTTTTTCCCTTTTGGAAGATACAGGAGCGAAACAATCAACCTATTTCTATTGGAAGACCAAAGAGATTCTTCCAATGTCTCCTTTCTGGGTCCAATGGAATTCATAGGTATAGGAAGAAGCCCCATCAAATAGAGATTTTTTCTTTCGACCATCTTTCGATTGTTAATACGAGATATAAGGACCACTACTACAAGCAGTACTACACCTTTGATCGTGAAATATCGATTGCTTGTTGCACCCTGTGAATCACGTGAAAGTAGGATACTCCAAATTCGGGGGTCAAAGAGTTTCATAAAACGTTCTTGGTGGAAAAAAATGTGAGTGAAAGATCCCGCTGAATCGAATTTGATCCATGAATCTAAGAAATAGTGAGAATTCTTGATCTCTCTCAATATCTCTCTCAATTCGAATATCCAGGATTTGAATTGATGTCGTTTCATTGATTCCTCCTAAAGATTTCATTTCAATTGGAATTTGGTTATTCACGATGTACGATGATCCCTGTTAAGCATCCATGGCTGAATGGTTAAAGCGCCCAACTCATAATTGGCAAATTCGTAGGTTCAATTCCTGCTGGATGCACACCAATGGGAACATTCAATAAGTCTATTGGAATTGGCTCTGCATCAACGGAATCTCATAATCCATACATAGCGAATTGGTACGGTATATTCATACCATAACATATGAACAGTAAGAACTAGAATTCTTATCGATACTGGAACTCATAGGGAAGAAAATGGATTTATGGATGGAATCAAATATGCAGTCTTTACAGAAAAGAGTATTCGGTTATTGGGGAACAATCAATATACTTCTAATGTCGAATCAGGATCAACTAGGACAGAAATAAAGCATTGGGTCGAACTATTCTTTGGTGTCAAGGTAATAGCTATGAATAGTCATCGACTCCCGGGAAAGGGTAGAAGGATGGGACCTATTATGGGACATACAATGCATTACAGACGTATGATCATTACGCTTCAACCGGGTTATTCTATTCCACCTCTTATAGAGAAAAGAACTTAAAGCAAAAGACTTAATAACACGGCAATACATTTATACAAAACTTCTACCCCGAGCACACGCAATGGAGCCGTAGACAGTCATCAAGTGAAATCCAATCCACGAAATAATTTGATCTATGGACAGCATCATTGTGGTAAAGGTCGTAATGCCAGAGGGATCATTACCGCAGGGCATAGAGGGGGAGGCCATAAGCGTCTATACCGTAAAATCGACTTTCGACGGAATGAAAAAGATATATCTGGTAGAATCGTAACCATAGAATATGACCCTAATCGAAATGCATACATTTGTCTCATACACTATGGGGATGGTGAGAAGAGATATATTTTACATCCCAGAGGGGCTATAATTGGAGATACCATTGTTTCTGGTACAGAAGTTCCTATATCAATGGGAAATGCCCTACCTTTGAGTGCGGGTTGAACTATTGATTTACGTAATTGGAAGTAACCAATTAGGTTTACGACGAAACCTAGAAATCGATCACTGATCCAATTGGAGTACCTCTACGGGATAGACCTCAACAGAAAACTGTTGAGTAACGGCAGCAAGTGATTGAGTTCAGTAGTTCCTCATAGAAAATTATTGACTCTAGAGATATGGTAATATGGAGAAGACAAAATTGTTTGAAGCGCGCACAGAACCGGAAGCGCCCCTTGTTTCAAAGAGAGGAGGACGGGTTATTCACATTTCATTTGATGGTCAGAGGCGAATTGAAAGCTAAGCAGTGGTAATTAGAAAGACCCCCCGGAGAAAAAGAGAGATGTCTCCTACGTTACCCGTAATATGTGGAAGTATCGACGTAATTTCATAGAGTCATCCGGTCTGAATGCTACATGAAGAACATAAGCCAGATGACGGAACGGGGAGACCTAGGATGTAGAAGATCATAACATGAGTGATTCGGCAGATTTTGATTCCTATATATCCACTCATGTGGTACTTCATCATACGATTCATATAGGATCCATCTGTCTAGATATCATCATATACATCTAGAAAGCCGTATGCTTTGGAAGAAGCTTGTACAGTTTGGGAAGGGGTTTTTATTGATAAAAAAGAAGAATCTACTTCAACCGATATGCCCTTAGGCACGGCCATACATAACATAGAAATCACACTTGGAAAGGGTGGACAATTAGCTAGAGCAGCAGGCGCTGTAGCGAAACTGATTGCAAAAGAGGGTAAATCGGCCACATTAAGATTACCATCTGGGGAGGTCCGTTTGATATCCAAAAACTGCTTAGCAACAGTCGGACAAGTGGGTAATGTTGGGGTGAACCAAAAAAGTTTGGGTAGAGCCGGATCTAAGTGTTGGCTAGGTAAGCGTCCTGTAGTAAGAGGAGTAGTTATGAACCCTGTAGACCATCCCCATGGGGGCGGTGAAGGGAGAGCCCCAATTGGTAGAAAAAAACCCACAACCCCTTGGGGTTATCCTGCGCTTGGAAGAAGAAGTAGGAAAAGGAACAAATATAGTGATAGTTTTATTCTTCGTCGCCGTAAATAGGAACATTGAAAATCGAATTTTTGGAATTGGAAATAATGTGATGGGCGAACGACGGGAATTGAACCCGCGCATGGTGGATTCACAATCCACTGCCTTGATCCACTTGGCTACATCCGCCCCTTCCCTTATCTAGCTAAAGGATTTTATCTTTTTTCCATTCATCATTATACTTCAGATTAAGATCGAGATATTGGACATAGAATGCCAATCTAAAAAATGGAAAAAAAAAGGAGTAATCAGCCGTGACACGTTCACTAAAAAAAAATCCTTTTGTAGCTAATCATTTATCGGGAAGAATTGAAAAACTCAACAGGAGGGAGGAGAAAGAAATCATAGTGACTTGGTCTCGGGCATCTACCATTATACCCACAATGATTGGCCATACAATCGCTATTCATAATGGAAAGGAACATTTACCTATTTATATCACAGATCGTATGGTCGGTCACAAATTGGGAGAATTCGCACCTACTCTCACTTTCGTGAGACACGCGAGAAACGATAATAAATCTCGTCGTTAGTTGTTCTACTAAGTATTCATGTGAAAAGCCTTATCTTAATCTTCATAGTATGAAGACTTCAGAGTCTTTATCTTATAGTAAGAGTATAGGTATATTTCTTTCAAGATA